CTTTTGACCAAAAACAAGCAAGAGGTGGAATACCACAAAGAGAAAGTGTACCCAATAAAAAAGAAAATTTTGTAATTGGGACATATTTTGTTAAACCGCCCATAAGAGCCATGTTCTGACTTTTATCGGGAGAATATCCAACAATGGGTTCCATTGAATGAATAATGGATCCGGATCCTAAAAATAATAATGCTTTTGAATAGGCATGAGTGATCAAATGAAATAAAGCAGCTCGATAAGACCCCATACCTAAAGCTAACATCATATAACCCAATTGAGACATTGTAGAATAGGCTAAACTTCTCTTAATATCTCTTTGAGCAAGGGCCAAAGTAGCTCCTAATAGTACTGTTATTATACCTACCAACGAAATTAGATTCAGCGTGTAAGGTATGATTGTGAAAAGAGGAAAAAGTCGAGCGACAAGAAAAATCCCCGCTGCTACCATAGTAGCAGCATGTATAAGAGCCGAAATAGGAGTGGGTCCCTCCATAGCATCAGGTAACCATACATGAAGGGGAAATTGTGCGGATTTAGCAATTGCACCGACGAATAATAGGGAAGCACAGAGAGTAAGAAATAAAGAATTGACACCATTATTATCAATCAAGTTATTGACTATTTCGAATAAATCCCGAAATTCGAAACTGCCGGTTATCCAATAAAGACCTAAGATTCCTAATAATAAACCAAAATCGCCTACACGATTAGTTACAAATGCTTTTTGACAAGCATTTGCCGCAATTGGTCGTGTGAACCAAAACCCTATTAATAGATACGAACACATTCCAACCAATTCCCAAAAAATATAAATTTGTATCAAATTGGAACTAGTAACTAATCCCAACATGGAAGCATTGAAAAAACTCATATAAGCAAAAAATCTCAAATATCCTTGATCATGAGACATATAATTGTCACTATAAATAAGAACCATTATTCCAACAGTAGTGATTAATATTGACATAATAGAAGTAAGTGGATCGATCAAGTGACCGAACTCTAAGGAAAAATCATTATTGATGGTCCAAGACCCTACATATTGATAGATAGGACTACCATTTATTTGCCGAATAGCCAGATCGGCTGATAAAATCATAACGATACTTAGTAAAAAAACACTAGGAAAAGCCCACACACGCCGAAGATTTTTTGTTGCCGTCGGAACAAGGAGAAGTCCCAGTCCTATGGCTATAGGAACTGGAAGTGGAGCGAAAGGTATGATCCATGCATATTGATATGTATGTTCCATAAAAAAATAAAACTTTTTTATTCTTTATTTTTACTTATAAATTGTTTCCAATTCACCAGCGTTTATCTCTCTCAGAAGGAGCAAGAAACTAAATAAAAAAATAAAATATCAAATAGAATCAAAATAAATAAAAAAAAAAAAAAAAAAGATCTCGTTCTTTGAGTTAGTTTCTTCAGAATCATTAACTAGTTCGTTGTTGAAGGGATTGAGCGGTTTCCATTCCAATAAAACAACTTTTGTTTATGGAAAACTCTCTGCAATTCACAATATGAATATTGTATGTTATCATATTCATATTATATGTTATCAAGTAAGTATCATCTAGTAAAAAAATCCGTGTAACAATAAAATGGATAAGGAATAAAAAGAAAGAACGATCCATTTTGAACAAACAGTACATGTCTTTCACATTTAACTATAACAATGAGTAACCTCTTTATTTGTGAATGGCAGTTCCGAAGAAACGTACTTCGCTATTAAAAAAGCGTATTCATAAAAACATTTGGAAAATCAAAGCGTTTTGGGCAGCACTAAACGCTTTCTCTTTAGCAAAATCTCTGTCTACCGGGAATTCAAAAAGTTTTTTTGTGCGACAAACAAATAATCAAGTATTGAAATAATATAAATTGATATGAATCAAAAAAAAAATTGGTGAATTCCATTTATCAGATGAATTATTCTCATTAACTAATATTTTCTATTTTTATTTTGAACTGATCAATAGAAGATAGAATCGCATATTGTGGTATGTAGAAGAATTCTTCTGTCTACTGGATTCGAAATTAAAGTACTAAAACTAAAAAAAAAGAATGAAGCAAAAGTTTCATCTTTCTTTTTTAAATAGGTTTTTTGATTTGTTTTTTGTGGTGCAGGGATTTTTTCCCCATCGATTCATTTTTTTTTTTTTACAAACAAGAATAAAAGTTTTTTTAAGAAGGTTTCTTGGATTATGTATTTTATTGGATTCTATATTTCGAATATAGATCCTATGAACTACAGACTCGATCAAGATATCTATATAGATATCTTGATCACTTTACTCTCGCTATTTTATTTTTCGACATATATTTTTGAAATACGATAAAATTTCGATAGAAATTGCAAATCTTTTGTTTTTTATAAGATATGTTCAGTGTCCAACCAATTAGGGAATTGGTTGATTAAATCCTAACACGAATTATTGTGGACCCAATGAGAATTAAGAAAGTTTTGATACCAAAGAAACCCAAATATTTACAGAAATCTTTTGGCCATAGTGATTAAATTGTGATACGCAAAAACCCGATTTCTTTTTCATTGCATTGAAAATGCATTTTGTCAATGAATTTTTTTTTTTCATTTCGAATCCATGAAATTTAACTCAGATAAATATGGATAAATATAAATCAATAAATGAGAAAAAAATCTTCAAATACCATCCAAAATTAGGACGATTATTGAACGTTCAAATAGGAATTTGAGTGATTCCTTATTCATCGACTTTTCTTTTAATGTATCCTAAAGGATATTGAATTGACTCCTTGAATCTCGACGATTCAATATGGATGGGCTATTATTATTTCTAACAAGCCGCTATGGTGAAATTGGTAGACACGCTGCTCTTAGGAAGCAGTGCTAGAGCATCTCGGTTCGAGTCCGAGTGGCGGCATCTTAGAAAAGAAATACATTCAATTCTATAATGAATTCAAGAATGGATTTCATTCCACCCCTAGGGAACTCCCTCTTGTTTTTTTTTTTTTTTTAGGATTTTTTATGATATTTTCGACTTTAGAACATATATTAACTCACATTTCTTTTTCGATCGTTTCAATTGTAATTACAATTTATTTTATGACTTTATTAGTCCATGAAATCGTAGGATTATATAATTCGTCAGAAAAGGCTATGATAGCGACTTTGTTTTGTATAACCGGAATATTAGTTACTCGTTGGATTGATTCGGGGCATTTCCCCCTAAGTAATTTATATGAATCATTAATGTTTCTTTCATGGAGTTTTTCCATTATCCATATGATTCCTTATTTTAGAAACCATAAAAATCATTTAAGTGCAATAACCGCGCCAAGTGCTATTTTTACTCAAGGCTTTGTTACTTCAGGTCTTTTAACTGAAATGCATCAATCCACAATATTAGTACCTGCTCTCCAATCCCAGTGGTTAATGATGCATGTAAGTATGATGGTATTAAGCTATGCAGCTCTTTTATGTGGATCATTATTATCCGTAGCTCTTCTAGTCATTACATTTCGAAAAAATATGGAAATCTTCTGTAAAAGTGATAGTTTATTATTCTTAATTAGGCCATTTTTCTTTGATAAGATCCAATATGTGAATGAAAAAAACAATGTTTTACGAAACACTTGTTTTCTTTCGTTTCGAAATTATCATAGGTATCAATTGATTCAGCAATTGGATCGTTGGAGTTGTCGTGTCATTAGTCTAGGATTTATCTTTTTAACAATAGGTATTCTTTCGGGAGCAGTATGGGCTAATGAGGCATGGGGATCTTATTGGAATTGGGATCCAAAAGAGACTTGGGCATTTATTACTTGGACCATATTCGCAATTTATTTACACACTAGAACAAATAATAATTGGGACAGCGCAAATTCTGCAATTTTGGCTTCTATGGGATTTCTTATAATTTGGATATGCTATTTTGGAGTCAATCTATTAGGAATAGGACTACATAGTTATGGTTCATTCACATTAAATTAAAATTTCTTTAAAGAAAGGACGACCAATACAATACATGGGGATAGCTTATATAAGGAAACTTTGTGTGAGTTTTCGTTTTTGAGAACCATTTGAATCACTACTTTGACTTGATTCAAGTGGTTCTCAAAAACGCCATGATTTTTATTCTCTAATTCACTTAATTTTTTTTGATTTAAGAGAAGGATAAACTAATAAGACTTTTTTTTCTCATTGTCCCTGTTCATTGTCCAACGAACGATTTTTTAAATCTTTAAATCACAGAATTTTTTTTGTGTCTTATCTTATTCTTTCTTATTGACTTATTGATGAAAACTATCTATAAAAGTAATTAGATAGAATAGCTTCTACCTTGTCAACTGATAGGGAGAAAACAAAATCCGGATAAATCCCAATACCTATTACAGGCAAAAAGATACAAATCGAAATAAATAGTTCTCGGGGTCCAGAATCCAAAAAATTAAAGTTTTGGGCATTAAATTGCTTGTATCCATAGAACATCTGGCGTAACATAGATAATGAATAAATAGGAGTTAATATCATTCCAATTGCCATTACAAAAGTAATTAGTATTTTTGGCATTAAAAGATATTTTTGGCTGGTAATTATTCCAAAAAAGACTACCAATTCTGCAACAAAACCGCTCATTCCCGGCAATGCAAGAGAAGCCATCGAGAAGCTACTGAACATCGTAAATATTTTTGGCATTGGAATAGCTATTCCTCCCATTTCGTCAAGATAAAGAAGGCGTATTCTATCGTAAGTTGTTCCTGCCAGGAAAAAAAGTGCGGCACCAATAAATCCATGAGAGATTATTTGTAAAATGGCTCCATTGAGTCCCGTATCAGTTATGGAACTAATTCCTATTATTGTGAAACCCATATGAGATACTGAGGAATAGGCAATTCTTTTTTTTAAATTGCGTTGGCCAGGAGATGTTGAAGCTGCATAGATTATTTGCATTGTGCCCACTATCACCAACCAAGGAGAAAATAGAAAATGGGCACGGGGTAATAATTCCATATTGATCCGAACCAATCCATACGCTCCCATTTTTAATAAAATTCCGGCTAGAAGCATACATGTACTATAATGTGCTTCGCCGTGTGTATCCGGTAACCACGTATGTAAGGGTATAATCGGTGATTTGACAGCATAAGCAATAAGAAATCCAAAATATAATATTATTTCCAATGCCACAGGATATGATTGATTAGCTGATGTTTCAAAATTTAATGTTGGTTCATTGGAACCGTATAAACCCATACCCAGAACTCCCATTAAGAGAAAAATAGAGCCCCCCGCGGTGTACAAAATAAACTTTGTAGCCGAGTACAAGCGTTTCTTCCCTCCCCACATGGATAGAAGTAGGTACACAGGAATTAATTCTAACTCCCACATAATGAAGAAAAGTAAAAGATCTCGAGAAGAAAATGATCCTATTTGACCGCTGTACATTGCTAACATTAGGAAATGGAACAATCGCGAATCTCGAGTAGCTGGCCAAGCCGCTAAAGTAGCTAAAGTAGTGATGAATCCCGTTAGTAAAATGGGTCCTACGGACAGTCCATCGATTCCTAGTCTCCAATGAAAATCAAAAATATTTATCCATCGATAATCTTGTTCTAATTGGATTAACGGATCATCCAATTGGAAATGATAACAAAATGTGTAGGTTGTTAGAAGGAGTTCGAGGATACATATGCATATAGTATACCACCGAATGACCTTATTTCCCCGATGAGGGAAAAAGAAAATTGAAGAACCTGCGAATATCGGCAAAGCAACAATTATTGTTAACCAAGGAAAATTTTTCGTGGTAAATACAAGATACACTTTGACCAGAAAAACCCGTGCGCGATTATCGGTTCGATAATCGCGCACGGGTTTTTGTCGGTAAAGAGAAATCAAATGGATTCAAATGGAGTTTTCTGAAACGTATTAATAAGCTAGGCCCATGCTGCGAGTTGTCTCATGCCATAAATAAACCCGGACACTCAAGAAATCCGTTGGACAAGCGGATTCACACCTTTTACAACCTACACAGTCTTCTGTTCTTGGAGCAGAAGCAATTTGCTTAGCTTTACATCCATCCCAAGGTATCATTTCTAATACATCTGTGGGGCATGCTCGTACACATTGAGTACACCCTATACATGTATCATATATCTTTACTGAATGTGACATTGGATCTATCAATTTTTTGAACGTCAGAGATTTTCAATCTAGTAAAGTAGTAAAGAAATCATATATTTTAGACACCAGACGAATCAATGATTTACCAGAATTGTTTTCTAATCAATCTATTTCTGGATTTGTCCATGAGAAGAAAAAGAGCCAAGATACTTTGATTTCTTATGTTTTAGCAAGCGGAGTCATATGTTTTTTCTGTCATACATACCAGTTTGAATTGGCGAATATTCCATTATTTATATTTATTGAATTTTTTATTTATATAATATATAAATAAAAAATTTATATAAAATATATATATTTATGATTACCACATTCATAATTCATACGATTACCACTATTTATTCAACAAATTAGATTGATTGATACGAATTGATTTTCGGTTACGATGAATTGATGAAACAATAGCTAATCCAATAGCTGCTTCAGCGGCTGCAATAGCTATAATAAAAATGGAGAAAATGTCTCCTTTTAATTGGCGATTATCAAACAAATTAGAAAATGTTACGAAATTCATATTAACCGCATTCAGTATAAGTTCAAGACACATAAGTGCTTTAACCATATTTCGACTTGTAATCAATCCATAGATACCGATAGAAAATAAATAGGCACTCAAAACAAGTACATGTTCGAGCAGCATTGACCGACTCCTCACCAATCTCGATTCATTTCAATATGAACAACAATTCCCTCGATTCGATTGACTAGAATATAACAAGTACGTAATAAAAGAAAGTATTGATAATAAATCGAACTAAATGCATTTCTATTTTATACATGAACAGTTTGAAAATAGAATTGAAAGAAAATTCATGGAATAGGACAAAATTTTGTCTTATTTTTTTTTTTTTTATTTATAAGTTTTTTTTTAATTTATTACTGACGAGCCATAGCAATCGCACCTATCAAGGCAACTAAAAGAATTATAGAAATAAGTTCAAATGGAAGAAAAAAATCTGTTGATAAATGAATCCCAATTTGTTGACCGTTGTTTATCAAATCCTGCTCTATAATCTGGTTGGATCTTGTCGTCCAAATAATTCCGTACCATGACGTATCTAGGATAGTAGTAATTAGTGAAACAAAAATACTTGTACAAACCAGTAAAGTGATCCCATCTCCAACGGTCCAGAGATGGAAATCATTGTAATATTCTGAACCATTCATGAACATCACAGCAAATATGATTAAGACATTTATGGCTCCCACATAAATAAGGAGCTGTGCAGCAGCTACAAAATGGGAGTTCGCTAGAGTATGGAATAAAGATATACAAACAAGAACCAATCCCAATGAAAAGGCAGACAAAATAGGATTGGTAAGTAATACCACTCCTAGACCTCCTACTATAAGACCCGATCCCAAAAATACTAAAAGAAAATCATGTATTGGTCCAGGTAAATCCATTATATGTAAAATAAGAGATAAATAAGTCGAAATATTTCATGACCTTATTGACTAGACCAGGAAAAAAGAAGTTACCCTATCTATTTCTATTTTTTTTTGATACGTTACGCTACGCTCCTAATTGATAATTGAATTAAACCCTAATGGGGTGGGCGGGGATTGTTGTAGATACACTTATTAATTGAATCTCATTTCTCTATCCAAAAGATTAGTTAGAAATTTTATTACTATTAGTATTCAAATTTTATTTCTATTCTATTATATATATTTTTGATATATTTATATTCTATAGAATAATAATCTATAATTTGATATATTTATATTCTATAGAATAATAATCTATAAATAGAAGTATTATTCTATTTATATTAAAATTAAAATAAATTCTTTATTTTTATTATTTTATTATATTTTCGATTATACATTTCTAATACAGTTATACATTATTAGACATTTAAGACATTTCGTTTTAATTATGAATTTTAATTTCGATATACATTTTGAAACCATCAAGGATATATAAATGTATTTTCAATCCAAAGCAAACAGTGACTTCCATTAAACCATAGTTAGGATTTTGAGTTATTTCAACAGTACAATGAAATGACAAAAGCTTCACTCCTTTAGATCAAAACTTAATCTTAAGAATTGGTAATTGTTTTTGAATCAAGGGGTTTACTCATGACTTTGTTTGTTTGAGTAGAATTCATAATTGGGGAAATGGTGTAATCCTCAATTACTGACATTGGTAACCTACCCAAAGCAATTTGATTATAAGCCAATTCATGACGATCATAAGTGGAAAGTTCATATTCTTCAGTCATTGACAAACAATTAGTTGGACAATACTCGACGCAGTTACCACAAAATATACAGATTCCGAAATCAATACTGTAATTAAGCAATCGTTTCTTTCGAATATCAGTTTCCAGTCTCCAATCAACAACGGGTAGATCTATAGGGCACACACGAACACATACTTCACAAGCAATACATTTATCAAATTCAAAGTGGATTCGACCTCGGAAACGCTCAGATGTGATCAACTTTTCATAAGGATATTGAATAGTTACAGGTAAACGATTTGTGTGGGATAAGGTAATCATGAAACTTTGACCGATGTACCTTGCAGCTCGTACTGTTTGTTGACCATAATTCATGAACCCAATTACCATAGGAACCATAGCATGAATATCCATAAATTATTTCATGTTTCTGTCTCTTGTTTGAACGAAGTTATGAATCTAGAATATTGTATGTCTTTACAGTGAAAGGAGTTGGGAAGAAGTTGTCAATAATAGATTACCTAAAGAGATAGGTAAAAGAAATTTCCACCCAAGATTTAATAGTTGGTCTATTCTCATCCTAGGTAAAGTCCATCTTGTTGTGATAGGAATGAACAGGAACAAATAAGCTTTAGCTAATGTAATAAATATACCAATTGTCGTTCCAAAGACTCCACCCAATTCATTTATTCCAAAAAGCTCAGGAATGAATATGTATGGAAGAGAGAGATTCCAACCGCCCAAGTAAAGAACCGTTACAAATAATGAAGAAACTAGTAGATTGAGATAGGAAGCAACGTAAAATAAACCAAATTTTATACCTGAATATTCGGTTTGATAACCCGCTACTAATTCTTCCTCTGCTTCTGGTAAATCAAAAGGCAATCTCTCACATTCCGCTAGGGAAGAAATTAGAAAAACAGCAAACCCTATAGGTTGACGCCACAGATTCCACCCCCAAAAACCATATTTTGACTGCGCTTCCACTATATCAACCGTACTTGAACTGTTAGATAATTATAGTCGGTGATAACATCACTGTTCCCATCGCTATTGCAGAACCGTACATGAGACTTCAGCTTCATACGGCTCCTCGATGGCCACAAATAAATCTAAGGACTGATTCGATATTATTTCCCTATGTTTGTAGGGTAAATAAAGTAAAGATATATCGGCGAATCCCAAATTAGACCAATGCAATTCTGTCTGCTATAATAACAAATAAAAAGTGCTTCCGAATTGATCTCATCCTTCAAAATTTGCATTTGTCTTTGTTCAGTAATAACTTAATCTTTCAATTCAATAAAATACTCGTTGTATCAATAAATTTCGACTCATATCTTTTTCTTAATCAAAAGAATTCGACATTCTATTTATTATATTAGTATTAGTTTATGAATCATGATAGAATTCTTATTCTATTAATATGCATAGATAAAAAAAAAGAAATAAATAAAGAAAACAAAATTTCTTAGTTTTTTCTTTCCATTTCAACTGCATTCCATTTCTTTCGTTCCTATTCTTCTTTCTCAGAAAATAGGATTCTAAAAAAAAGAAATTATATTCTAAAAATCTAAAAAATGGGTTTAAATGAAATCCAAAATTTAAATAAAAAAAAAAGAAAATGAATAGAATAACTAAAGGTCATAATCTAATATAAATAAAGGATTACTTCGTTCCTGATAGTCATTTCTTTAATCAGTGGATAGGAGCATACTCTGGATCGGGATCATGGGGAAGTACTACTTAATCATTTCTACCAATTTAAAGCCCCATTTGAATTCCTTTTATTTTTATACAGAATACTCCTTTTGGATAACTTACCTTAATATACATTACTAATCCTTTGTGTACCTTGGTGTTCCTATGCGTCCACTCATTTTTGCTCGATCCCCGGTATGGTAATCCAGACAATACAATAGTAAAAACTCCATACAGTTGATCTTTTGTACCCGCTTCAAACTATGATGACTAATCAACCAATTTTGGGGTAAACAGTTTCTACTGTTTTTACTTCCGCTTAACTCTTGTACCTAGGGAATGAGACTCAATCTTTTTACTGCCAATTTCTAAGCTGTTTTATTTCACTCATATAACTATCTGGTTTAGTTCATCGTTCCGATGATGAATAAAAAATAAAGATATTTATTCACTACATTCAACTTATTTCCTAGAAAGAAAATGAAAAAATAGGTCAAAAAAGTGTATGTCCCAACGAATCGCACGTAGAGATATTGATAACACACATGAAGTTAATGGTATTTCATAACTAATCGATTGAGCAGCAGCTCGGAGACCACCTAAAAAGGAATATTTATTATTCGATCCATATCCTGACATAAGAAGTCCAATAGGAGCAATACTCGAAACGGCAATCCATAAAAAAACACCTATACTGAGATCATCTAGAACAACGCGATAGCCAAAAGGAATTACTGAATAACTTATTAAAATGGATATGACTGCTATTGATGGTCCGATACTGAATAAACGAATATCCCCTCTAGATGGGAGAAGATCCTCTTTGAAAAGTAGTTTAGTCCCGTCTGCTAGAGCTTGAAGAATTCCCAAAGGGCCGGCGTATTCGGGTCCAATACGTTGTTGTACCCCTGCAGATATTTGCCTTTCTAACCACACAATTACTAGTACCCCTATTATGATTCCCGATACGGGAGTAAAAATAGGGACAAGCAACCATATGAGCCCATAAACCTCTTTTAAGGATTCCGATCTGAAAAAAGAATTGATAGCTTGTACTTCTGTCATATCTATTATCATTTCACCGATCAACTTCTCCCATAATGATATCTATACTACCTAGTATCGTCATAATATCAGCCAATTTCATTCTTTTAACTAACTGAGGAAGAATTTGCAAATTGATAAAACCCGGCGGACGGATTTTCCATCTCCAGGGAAAAACACTCTGATCTCCTATCAGAAAAATTCCCAATTCCCCTTTTGGGGCTTCCACTCTCACATAAAGTTCTTGTTTCGACAATTCAAAAGTAGGTGAAGGTTTTTTACTAATGAATCGATATTCAAAATCATTCCATTCGGAATCCCTTGCTCTATCCAAGCGGCGGACTTCTAAATTTTCATAAGGCCCCCCCGGAATTCCTTCCAGAGCTTGTTGAATAATTTTTATGGATTCTGTCATTTCACCGATTCGGACTAAATAACGAGCTAACGAATCTCCTTCCTTTTGCCATTGTACTTCCCAATCAAATTCGTCGTAACACTCATAATTATCAACTTTACGAAGATCCCATTGAATCCCGGAAGCTCGTAACATTGGTCCCGATAAACCCCAATTTATTGCTTCCTCTCCTCCAATAAAGCCCACTCCTTCAACTCGTTCCAAAAAAATAGGATTGCGCGTAATAAGCTTTTGATATTCAGTAACCCCTGTTAAAAAATAATCGCAGAAATCGAAACATTTATCTATCCAGCCATACGGTAGATCAGCAGCTACTCCTCCGATACGGAAATAATTATGCATCATTCGCATACCTGTGGCAGCTTCGAACAGATCATATATTAATTCTCTCTCTCTGAAAATATAGAAGAAGGGAGTCTGCGCACCAATATCCGCCATAAAGGGGCCAAGCCATAACAAATGAGAAGCTATACGGCTCAGTTCCAGCATAATTACTCTAATATAGCTAGCTCTTTTAGGTACTTGAATATTCCCCAACTGTTCTGGTCCATTTACCGTTATTGCTTCTGTAAACATAGTAGCTAAATAATCCCAACGTGTTACATAAGGCAGATATTGTATAATTGTTCGATTTTCCGCAATTTTTTCCATTCCTCGATGTAAATAACCTAATATGGGTTCACAGTCAATAACATCTTCACCATCTAGAGTAACGATGAGTCGAAGAACACCATGCATCGATGGGTGATGTGGACCCATATTGACTATCATGAGGTCTTTTCTTGTAACAGGTACAGGCATATTTTTTTCCCCGATTCATTATTCCATGAATTGCTAAAAACGACATGAAGTTCATCCAAATTTATTTCAAATCGAATAAATCAAATAATTAAAAAAATTCAATATTCCAATTAGCTTAACGAGTTTTGGGTTTCCGAATATCCAACTGACCAATTAATTCTTTATAACGTACTTTATTTTTTTTTGACAAATAAGCCAGTAGCCGTTGACGTTTTCCCAGAATTTTCCGTAGACCTCTCTGAGATGAATAGTCTTTTCTGTGCAATTCCAAATGTGAAGTAAGTCTCTGTATTTTATTAGTGAAACTGAATACTTGAAATTCAACAGAACCTTTATTTTCTTCTTTTTCTTCTTGCGAAATAACTGAGATGAATGCATTTTTTACCATAATAACGAATTCTTCTCTCCTTTTTACTTTTTTTTTTGAAAGATATGGATTTTACGGATCAGTAATAATAATAGAATGCCGGCCTTTTTTATTTGGTATACGCAAAAATATGGATTTATTCATATACTTAGACTTACTGCTTTTGCTTTATTGCTTGCTTTTTTTTTTCAAACTGAATTAATCCATAATCAATCCCATTTGTAATTGGCTTTGGATATGGATACAAAAGGATAGTACATTTCTGCACCTACTACAAAAGAGAAAATTTTTTTACTTAAGAGGATTCTGTCCAGCCATTCCTAGATCTATTAATTGATAAGATAGGTCGTTGAATCAGTATCATGTATCAGAATGTAATATAACAAATAAAGGCATGTGTACGTCTGTTTCCCCTTAGATACCATATCAGATCTGGCGCGTGATCGATGGGAACATCAACGAATTTTCAATCGTGGATACATATGTATCCTTGACAGACTGAAACGACTACCGTTATTGGTATCAAACCAATAGCGATTCATACAAGCTAAATCTTCTAATCGATAATTTGGCCAAATAAAGAATTTGAACTTACAGAATGTATTATCTATATCAAGATGCTTGCTTTCATCCAAAAATGGAACACAATTCCCTTCATTGTTCCCAGTGCGAAATACTAGATCCTTAACCACAACATTCGCTTTCTCCGAATTGAAACAAATTCTAATTCTGAATTCTCTACGACGTCTAGGGGATAAAATATTTTCAGGAACAAGCAAATCATAATGATTTTCATCTCGATTCCCAATCACCCTTTCATGTCGTGAAATGGATTCATCAAGACCATTCTTATCAACATTTCTTTTTTCTCCACATTTTCTATTAGTTTTAATTTGGTGCTTACTCTTATGCACTAGTGAAATAGCGATAGTTTGATACATAATAAATTGTCCATCCCATTTTATAGACAGACGAACTGGTTCAATAATCAAAATTCCTTTTGTTATCAAGTTTTTAAGAGTTAGATCTTTCTGAATCAGCATTACATCCAGGCTCATTTCTTCTCTTTGAATAGAAGATATAGCAATTTCCTTTGGATTTATCAATCTAAGCAGGAGACAATATACTTTAATATTATTGATTATTCTTGGATTCAAAGGATCATCCCACCTCAATTGAAAAAGAAAATATCTTTTCAGAAATAAATCTAGTTCTGCTGCCGTGTTTCTCTTAGATTGTTTTTTCTTTCTAGTGTCTGATCCCTCATAATCTTCTTTAACATCTTTTTGTTGGTTTGATATATCTGATGCAAGATTCCCTTGGTTTTGTGCGTCTGATCCCAGATCCGCTTGGCCTTGGACTGACTGCTGTTTTTCTTTTTGATTTTTATTCTCTAATTCAAGAGATTTTTTTTGATTCGATGATATACGAAGATCTTTTTTTTTCGTTCTGTTGATATTTTTCTTTTCACTAACGTTTTCATTTCCATTAAAATTCAAAAGAAGTAAATTGATTGGTATAATCCACGGTTGAATCTTATATGTATCATAAAGTAAGACAAATTCTGGGAAAAACCAAAGTTGCAGATTGGATATGTGACAATTGAATATTTTTTCATTCATTCCCATCCAGTCAAAAGGGTTTTGTCTTTGATTGGATGAATTGATTTGTTTATGACTCGCGAGATAAACAAGATCTTTCTTATCCATCTTGTCAATTATTTGATAATAATCAATTATTTGATAATAATTAGCCCCACTCTTAGTATTTTGATTAATGTTGGTTCCGATATCTATATCGTTCCAACCCTCAATATCGCTTTTTTTTCTAAGACAAAAATTAAGAATTCTCCAATCAAAATATTTTCTATCTGTATTTTTATCCGTCTCAATAATAGAATCTTCTCTTAGATAATCACTAAGAACTACACCCCCCGGCACATAAAAAAATTCGGGATTATATGTGTTGTAATTATAGGGAATCCCTCGGACTTCGTTTCCTTGTAATGGTGATCCATAAAGATATGAGTCCTTATTATCCGCATAATTCATATATTTATGTGATAAAAGATCATATCTGTAGTTTTTTTTGAATTTTTCTTTTTGACTCGGTAATGAATCTACTACAAAATCATTTTTTTTCTGGTAATGAATTAATTGGTCTTTTTCGTATGAATCAAAATGGGCTGAGTCTTTATTTTGAACCAGACAACTTTGATTGACTCTATTTCGCCATTTTTGTGGTACTAATCTAGACCATCTAGTCTGAGATAAATCATGTTGATAGTGATAATGACCTCTTAACCAGCTTTTCCAATCATTCATTCCAAACTTGTGAAGTTTCTTATGCTTTAATCCGGAATGAAATATTTCTTGTGTTTTCAAACAATCCCTTATTATAGACTTAAGAAAAAGTGATGTTCCTTGATATTGAAGTACGGATTTCAAGTGATACTTGTTAATAACTTGGGTTTGTGATAATTTGTAAAATACGTATGCCTGTGACAAAGAGGATAGATCACAAAAAGTCTGTGAATTCTTATTACTAATATTCGAAATATTAGAAAGCGACTTTTTGATAGTCGAAATAAAATGAATTGTATTTGGATTTGTTTCATCAATTCCTTCTTGAGTTGTTTCATCATTGTAATTGTATTTATCAATAATTTTTTTTGATTCAAGGAAAGGTTGTACATTTATTTTTGTAATATTTATGATACATAAAAGGGTATCCATGTAGGTTTTTTCAATAACAATAAGAAATTGCATAAAATAGTGCCATTTACATATGAATCGGGTGCTTTTTCTTTTTAATATCTGCCAAATATTTTTTGGCGATTCGAATTTTATATTATCAAAATTTGTCTTGTTAGGATTAATGTTTATATCTAGAGTTAGAAATATTTTTTTCCTGTCTTTTGTGATTTTTTCGATTTGATTTCTGATCGTAGTTGTCCTATCAGCCAGATCTGTTATTTTTTTTTCTGTCAGTAAATAATTTGTCCAATCCATGGGTCTAATTTGAATGGAAGATTCATGAATAAGCGGATTCCTTATAAAATTTTTTCCATTTTCATTTTTATTTTGGCTTGATTCATATACTTCTATCAGTCCAAATAATAGAATTGGATTTATTTTTGCAAGGTCTTTCATTATTCTTTTTAGAAATCGAATCGTTTGGATAATCCATCTTGTTTTTTCTTTTGAGACCTTTAAAAACCATTTTGCTCTTTCTTTTAAAATTCTTAGAGCTATAAAACATTTCTTTTTCACTTTTCTAAGTTTTTTTTCAAATTCTTTACAAATGGGTTCAAAAAAGGAAGGTTGTTTTCGGGGAGAACCAAAAGGCTGGTCAGTTTCCATTCCCCAAACTGTTAAAAAACAAAAATTCGCTTTTTTTCCTTTCTTTTTTATTGTTTCTCTATGATGGGATCGTAACTTAGATTTGTGCCAAGGTTTCAGACGGAAAGGAAATAGGATCTTTATCTGAATACCGTCGATTAACCAATTTTTCGGAAATTCTTTTTCTGATAATTGAACACCATTATAAGTGCATTTAACATGCATTTCTCTATTCCACGCTCTTAAATCTTCGTACCACTCGGGGAATTGAAATAATAACATACGGCCAATGTTTTTGGCTATTATCAATGAAGGCAATACTATATATTTTCTAAGAATTGATTGGGTTACTAACATAGAGCCTCTTATTGCTTGAGCAAATAGAATAGTATCCCAAGTTTCTGCTATTGCTATCCGTTCATTCTCCTCTTTTTTCTCTGTCGTTTTTTTCTCCTTTTCTCTTACCTCTTCCTCCTCAGAATCCGAAGTTTTGAATTCTACACCTTTCCCTGTCAAATTCCTAAAAATGGAATTCACCATTCCGGAGATATCAAAAGCAAAAAAAAAGGTTTTTTTGTCTATTCTGTCCAAAAAAAGGGGTGAATGTACATTTGATTGAAACAGTTCCCAAGTAACTGTTTTACGTCTTTGAGTGCGCATAGATCCTTTGATTAAATCGCGACGAAAATCTGATTGTTGTGAATAACGTATTAAAGCTACTTCTGCTGCTGGATTACGATTACTAGTATTTTTGGGAACAGTATTAGTATTGGCATTCTGCTCGTTATCAGTAAAAATTACTACACGTTTGGCTTTTCGTGAACGAATGCCGCGATCCTCTGTTGACTCTTCTTCATTTTCTCTCTCTTGTTCTTTCAAATCGTCCGTCAATTTGTATGCCCATCGAGGAACCTTTTTACTGATTTCTTTTAGTCCAATAGATTTTTTTCTAGTTGTTTGATCGTTTAAATCTGTTGTAACTGCAGCAAAGAAATATTTCGCTTTATTTTCTGAATAAAAAATTTTTCCTTGTTCTGACAATAAAGAAGGGTCTTTAAAATTGGGCGGTGATTCCCCGGCAAATTCATTTATTGAAGTCAATAGATTGTCAATGTTTGTCAATTCAAATTCTCGGTAATCAGCAGTAAAGATATCATGAAACTTATTTCTCCAAATTGTTTCTATCGAAGTGATAAAATCATCGTTCATGCTTGAGCGCGAATACAATTCTTTTATTGTTCCGCGATAGGATCCGTTCAAAAAAGGATCATATATTTTAGGTAAGCATTTTTGTTCAGTCTCATCATCGCACAATCTAGTTCTTTTTTCGAGTACATCCAGAGTAAGAAAACCCATGTCTAGAGCTTCGATTCGATTGAGAAATTCGTTGCTCAGGTTTTTTTTTTTTTGCTCATTAGTATAAACCCAATGATTATAAAGTTCTTCCGAAGAGAGTTTTTCTGTCGTGTACAAAAA